GAAGAGTTATTGATCAAATTCGCGGACGTTCTTATGAGGAAACACTTATGATACTAGAACTCATGCCCTATAGAGCATGTTATCCCATTTTTAAATTAGTTTATTCTGCAGCAGCAAATGCTAGTTACAGCATAGGTTCCAACGAAGCCAATTTAATAATTAGTAAAGCTGAGGTTAACGAGGGGACTAGGGCAAAGAAATTAAAACCTCGAGCTCGAGGACGTAGTTATCCAATAAAAAGAACTACCTGTCATATAACTGTTTTCGTGAAAGATATATCTTTAGATGAATATGAACAGGTATCTAAGTATCCTGCGATAAAAAAATCTAGAAACAAGTATGTAACTCCGGTATACGATCCGTTGTACGATGATGTGGATATTACTGGAGGGGTATGGGACAAAAAATAAATCCACTTGGTTTCAGACTTGGGACAACCCAAAGTCATCATTCCCTTTGGTTTGCACAACCAAGAAATTATTCTGAGGGTCTACAAGAAGATCAAAAATTCAGAAATTTTGTCAAAAAATATGTACAAAAGAATATACCACTATCCTCCGCGACCGAGGGAATTGCACGTATAGAGATCAAAAAAGGAATAGAGGAGATCGAGGTCATACTCTTTATGGGATTCCCAAAGTTATTAACCGAAAATAGACCGCAAGGAGTTGAAGAATTCAAAAGAAATTTCCAAAAAGAATTTCATTATATAACCCGAAAACTTAAGCTTTCTATCAAAGGAATTGCAAAACCTTATGGAAACCCTAATATTATTGCAGAATTTATAGCCGAACAATTAAAGAATAGAGTTTCATTTCGAAAAGCAATCAAAAAAGCTATTGAATTATCTGAAGAAGCAGATACAAAAGGAATTCAAGTACAAATTGCAGGGCGTATCGATGGAAAAGAAATTGCACGTGTCGAATGGATCAGAGAGGGTAGGGTTCCCCTACAAACCATTCGCGCTAAAATCGATTATTGTTCCTATACAGCTCGGACTATCTACGGGGTATTAGGTATCAAAATTTGGATTTTTAGAGACAAGGAAGAAGAATTTGTATCCATTGATTGATAAAAATATAGGAAAATTCATGAATTCTTTTTCTGTCCAATCAAAGCAAGCAATTCTAATTTTTCATTATTTAATTCTATACGGTTTAATAAAAATTGGATTGACCTTTCGGTATAATTGCTATGCTTAGTGTGCGACTCGTTGGTTTTTCAGGTTAGGATAAAAAAATACGAGCTCGGTAGTATGAAAACCAACTCATCACTTCGTATTATCTGGATCTAACGAACCAGTCAAGATATGATAAATCGGTCATATCTTTGTAGCAACTGAGATTTTGATATTCAAAAATTCTAAGTTTAAAGCAAAAAAAAAAAAAGAAAAAGGTGCGGATAAATGGAAGGATGAAAGAAAGAGAGAAAAAGAATAGCAATGCTATAAAATCCAACATGTAAGGTCTATGCGCCATATCCTAAAAAACAGTGTAATAAAGCATCAATACTAATGGATTCATCCATAATGAAATAGTCAATGAATCCTCAGTATAGAAGAAAAAAGAGCTTCGAGTCAATAAAGACTAAGAAGGTTGACTCGAGAATAAATTGCATTATTAGCTCCATTGTAGGATTAGGACCTAACCATTAAGTACGAAGCGGTGGGAACGAAGGAACTTGTGAATGCAAAATCTTTTATTGAACAAATGAATCTTACTAATTCACTAGTCTGGATGGCGAAATTAACCAGAAAAAATGCATCAACTTTCAGAAATCCCGACCGGAGGTTAAGACTGAAATCGAGATTGCAAGAGTAAACATTCGCCCGCGAATTTTTTTTTATTGTTAGATTTAGATAAAGCACAAAGGAAAATAAAGATTGATTGGGACACTATAAAAAAAAATTTATTTCTAATTTTAGAATAGTTATAGTTATTCAAATTAATTGAAATTCCATTTTGAATACTTTTTTCGCGAGGAGCTGGATGAGAAGAAATTCTCATGTCCAGTTCTGGAGTAGAGATGGAATTCCGAAACAACCATCAACTATAACCCCAAAAGAACTAGATTCCGTAAACAACATAGAGGAAGAATGAAAGGAATATCTTTTCGAGGTAATCAGATTTCTTTCGGCAAATATGCTCTTCAGGCACTTGAACCTGCTTGGATCACATCTAGACAAATTGAAGCAGGTCGACGGGCAATGACACGAAATGCACGCCGTGGTGGAAAAATATGGGTCCGTATATTTCCAGACAAACCGGTTACAGTAAGACCTGCCGAAACACGTATGGGTTCGGGGAAAGGGTCCCCTGAATATTGGGTAGCTGTTGTTAAACCAGGGCGAATACTATATGAAATGAGTGGGGTAACCGAAAATATAGCTAGAAGGGCTATTTTAATAGCAGCATCAAAAATGCCTATACGAACGCAATTTATTATTTCGGGATAAAAACACAGAACGGAGAGAAATGAGTCTTGGGGATAAAACAAAACCGCGGGTTTCTTTTTTTAGACAAAAAATATTTCTTTTATTTTCTTCATCCTTTGCATCGTAAGAATAGACTCAAAAATTTAATATGATTCAACCCCAGACCCATTTAAATGTAGCGGATAACAGCGGGGCTAGAGAATTGATGTGTATTCGAATCATAGGAGCTAGCAACCGTCGATATGCTCACATTGGTGACGTTATTGTTGCTGTGATCAAAGAAGCTGTACCTAACATGCCACTACAAAAATCAGAAGTAGTCCGAGCTGTAATTGTTCGTACTTGTAAAGAACTTAAACGCGACAGCGGTATGATAATACGATATGATGACAATGCTGCAGTTGTAATTGATCAAGAAGGAAATCCAAAAGGAACGCGAATTTTTGGTGCAATCCCCCGAGAATTGAGACAATTCAATTTTACTAAAATAGTTTCATTAGCTCCCGAGGTATTGTAAAATACAATGAGATGTTGATTTTTTTTATCCCCTTTTGGGGTATTTGAAAGAAATAGAAAAAGAACTTGATTCATTCGTTGAATGTGTCTCACGTATATACCTTTTTTCAATTCATATATCATCATAAATCATAAATAAAAAAAAAAAAAAACAAAGAAAAACATGTTGATTATATTCAAATTCGAGGAAACAAAAATTTAAGTTCATCATGAGCAGAGACACTATTGCTGAGATACTAACCTCTATACGAAACGCGGATATGGATAGAAAAAGAGTTGTTCGTATAGCATCTACGAATATTACCGAAAATATTGTTCAAATACTTCTTCGAGAAGGTTTTATCGAAAATCTCCGAAAGCATCGAGAAAAAAACAAATCTTTTTTGGTTTTAACCCTGCGACATAGAAGGAATAGGAAAAGACCATATAGAAATTTTTTAAATTTAAAACGGATCAGTAGACCCGGTCTACGAATCTATTCTAACTCTCAACGAATCCCTAGAATTTTAGGTGGGATGGGGATTGTAATTCTTTCTACTTCTCGGGGTATAATAACAGACCGAGAGGCTCGACTAGAAGGAATCGGCGGAGAAATCTTGTGTTATATATGGTAATCCTTTTACATGGGATCCAAAACCTCTTTATCTTTGTAAAAAAAATAAAGAAAAGAGGTGAATTGTCTAATACCCTTTCTCCTCTATTAGTTAATACAAAAAGGAGGTTTTACCTGAAATGAAAGAACAAAAATGGATTCATGAAGGTTTAATTACGGAATCGCTTCCCAACGGCATGTTCCGGGTTCGTTTAGATAATGAGGATCTGATCCTAGGGTATATTTCAGGAAAGATCCGACGTAGTTTTATACGGATACTGCCGGGAGATAAAGTCAAAATTGAAGTAAGTCGTTATGATTCAACCAGAGGGCGTATAATTTATCGACTCGAAAACACGGATTCAAAAGATTAGGCGGGTTTTATGCAATATGATTCGAAATGAAAAAATGCAAGAAACTTATTTTCTACCAACAAGTAGATTGAGAATGAAGATTGAGGAATGACAAATATGAAAATAAGAGCATCCGTTCGTAAAATTTGTGAAAAATGTCGCCTAATTCGCAGGCGGGGACGCATTATAGTAATTTGTCCCAACCCGAGACATAAACAAAGACAAGGCTAATCAGACTTGCTAAAGGACTCAGTGTCCAAATAAGGAATCTGTTTTGATTTGAAATGGATATATCCATATGATTCATATTTATGAGATGATAAAATATGGCAAAAGCTATGCCGAGAGTCGGTTCACGTAGGAATAGGCGTATTGGTTCGCGTAAGAGTGTACGTAAAATACCAAAAGGGATTATTCATGTTCAAGCAAGTTTCAATAATACTATTGTCACGGTTACAGATGTAAAGGGTCGCGTGGTTTCCTGGTCCTCGTCAGGTACTTGCGGCTTTAAGGGTCCGAGAAGAGGGACACCCTTTGCAGCTGAAACTGCAGCAAAAAATGCTATTCGTACAGTAAGAGATCAAGGTATGCAACGAGCCGCAGTCATGATAAAGGGCCCCGGGTTAGGAAGAGACGGAGCATTACGCGGTATTCGTCGAAGCGGTATACGATTGACTTTTCTACGAGATGTAACCCCTATGCCACATAATGGCTGTAGACCTCCCCAAAAAAGACGTGTATAGAAATGAACAGTGAAGAAATTTCAAGAAAAACAAGAGAAATAAATAATTCAATCAAATAAAAAAAATATTACTATGGTTCGAGAGAAAGTAAGAGTATCTACTCGGACACTACAGTGGAACTGTGTTGAATCAAGAACAGACAGTAAGCGTCTTCATTATGGGCGCTTTGTTCTGTCTCCACTTATGAAAGGCCAAGCCGACACAATAGGCATTGCAATGCGAAGAGCTTTGCTTGGAGAAATACAAGGAACATGTATCACACGTGTAAAATCTGAGAACGTCCCGCATGAATATTCTACTATAGCAGGTATTCAAGAATCGGTTCCTGAAATTTTAATGAATTTAAAAGAAATTGTATTGAG